CATTCGGATAGATACCATCCTCATAATTATCCATGACTGTTTTTGTCTCTAGCATGACCACTTGATGAAATGTGGAGGAAAGTAGGGGAAATGGCCGATACTACTGGAAGGATTCCTCTTTGGCTGATAGGTACTGTAACTGGTATTCTTGTGATCGGTTTAATAGGTGTTTTCTTTTACGGTTCATATTCTGGGTTGGGTTCATCTCTCTAGTAATCGGATGAGCTGGGTTGTAGACATGAAAAAGTAAGAACTTAGCGGGTCCTTACCCTCCTTTGTCTGATTAGAGCGGAAAGGGCCCGCGGAGTTCTTACTCTTATAATGAGACTTTGACCTATTCCATAACCTACAAATTGGTTAGTTATCCAGTCAGCATAATCAAAATATTATATTTGTTTTGTAGAAATGACAAAAAGGATCCTTTGCTCTGATGTTTCACTCTATTCTTTTGTTTCTTAATGATGTTTGTGAACAATTGAATCTAGCGGTTGATTCATAGTCCCTGCCCTTCCCCCAAAATATTAACTGGAAGCAAGAAGAAAGAACGAATCAATCGATTTTATCTATAATCCAATATAATAATTATATTGATTTCTTGGGATGAGACATCCTGCAAATCATTTCTAGACTAAACTAATAGAACCTTAATCAAAACTACTCTAAAAATAAAATAAAAACTCCGATCATATATCTGATCATATAATAAATAAAGATTTGGATATTCGTAAAAATAAAATCCGCCTTTCAACCGGAACAGTCTTTTTTGTTTGAATAATTTCTCTAAGTTAGAAGTTTAACTTATATTGAATAAGTGAAGATTATTGAATAAGTGAAGATATTGAATAAGTGAATAAATTCTATTTTCTCAATAACTTATTCACCCATAATCCTTTTTTTCCTTTGTTTGTCCACTACTTCTTATGAATCTAAACAAAGGAGTTCCGATAGACCCGGAAAAGAAGGAAAGGAATAGTAATCTTTGATGAACAGGAAAAAAAATAATTATTATTTTGATACAAGACGACACAAGAAAACGGGTGAAAATTTCTTTTTCTTGTGTCGTCTTGCGTCGAATAGAATATTAGGAAGACTAGTAATCCTTCCTAAAAGTATTTGTTCCTTTCATTTTTACCATCCTTGCCTTGTATTCTCTTCTTTTGTATTTGTTTGTATGCCTATTGTTTATTACTAAAATGGAATACAAGTAATGAATTCCAGGCGTCCTGCAAAACAAAAAGAGTATAAACAAAGCAAGCAAAAGGATTTACAGAATTTTTTGATCATACATAATTGTATCGATGGACAAAAAATCGGCACTTTTTACCAAATGTTAAGGAATCTCTGGACCTAAAAATTCATTTCGTACAATTGAACTTTTTCAAACTGTTTCTTTTTAAGAACCAAAAAAACTTGTGCCAAAATAACAGATGCGAAGAAGAACAAAAGGCCTTGGACGCGTAATGGATCTTGAAGCACTATTTCTGCATCTCCCTGACCAAACCCTCCTACATTGGGATTGCTTGTTAATGGTTGATCAAGCTTAATGGATTCACCCTCTGAAACAAGAAGTTCTGGTCCTGGAGGTATAATATCAACCGCTTGACGTCCATCCGATGCATCAACTATGGTTATTTCATATCCTCCCTTTTCTTTACGTACTATTTTGCTTACTATACCTGCTGATGTAGCATTATAGACTGTATTGTTACTCTTGCTACCATCAGGATAAATCTGACCCCTTCCTCTGTTCCCACCCACATATATGGGATATTTTAAGAAGTGAACGTCTTTCTTTGTAGCAGGGTCGGGGGAAAGAATGGGAAAGACGATTTCACTATATTTCTGACCCGGAACAGGACCTATCACAAGAATATTTTTTTTATTGGGACGATAACTCTGAAAAGACAGATTTCCTATCTTTTCTTTCAACTCAGGAGAAATACGATCGGGGGGGGCTAATTCGAATCCCTCGGGTAAAATAAGAACAGCACCCACATTCAAACCCCCTTTTTTACCATTAGCAAGAACTTGTTTCAGTTGCATATCATAAGGAATTTGAACAACTGCTTCAAATACAGTATCAGGAAGCACAGCTTGTGGAACTTCAATATCCACGGGCTTATTAGCTAAATGGCAATTAGCACATACAATTCGTCCAGTTGCTTCTCGTGGGTTTTCATAACCCTGCTGCGCAAAAATGGGATATGCATTTGAAATGGATGCTCGAGTTATTACATATATCATGATCGATACATAAATGGATCGAGTCATCTGTTCCTTTACCCAAGAAAAAGTATTTCTATTTTGCATGTCCAATCATGGATCTCGGAATTTCTACAATAAATTAGATAGAGAACTAGTAAAGTTCCCTATGCACGAGTCTGTCATTGTACTGGAATAGTTGTACTGTAATATAGGACGAATACCTTGAACTGGTAGAAATAAAATATAAAGAATTAAGTAAGATTCAAAATGGTTTCTTTATAAAGGAAGAAAGATTCTGATTTATTTGATTGATATCAGGAGATCAAATGAGTTCTTCATTCATTCATTGAATGATAAATGACTACAAGCGAAGGAGATACACGATTTAAATAATGGAAAATCCAATATTTCACAATTGTATCTAGAATAACTGGAAAGGTGGAAACAAGACCAGATATAATTTGATCATTATGAGCCAATCCAAAATCATTGTAGAACGAACCAATTATTAGTTCCCAACCATGAGTCGAGTGAAATCCAATCCATAAATCAGTAACTAAAAGAATCGAAAAAGCTTTTATTGTGTCACTTAAGTTATAGAGGAATTCCTGAACCCAAGAATTAAGAATGACAAGTTCCTCATTACCCAAAATAAAATAACCACTTAGAATAGCGAAAGAGATTATATTTGTCGAGAAATGCAAAATGATATGGAGATGATATTCATTGTGTGTTTTGACCAATTGTATCGTTTCCTTGTGTATTCCTATACGAAGTTTTTGTATATGTGTCTCCGGGTACTCCTTTATCATTTCGTCCAACAGAAAGAGTTCTTCTAATTCTATGAATCTTTCTAGAACGTTTTTCTCTTGAATGATATTCAAGAGAGTTTTGGATTGCCCGGTATTCCACCAATTTGTAACCCAAAGTTCCAGACATTTATTAAATGAAAGAGAAACCCACCAGGGCAAAAATACTATAGATACAAGATATGGGAAAGAAGGCAATGCTTTCTTTTTTTTCATTTTTTATCTGTGAATTGAATCGTTAATGAACCTGCTTCATTCGTTGACTCTATATGATATTTCTCTGAAGCACGAGTTCTATAACAAGGTATTGAACCTATGGGTCTATTCATTCCAATTTTTGTGTCAAAATTGAGTTTAGTTCTTGGATCTAGAAGGAATATAGAAATGGGATAAGGGTTTGCCCTTTTCGGATAAAAATGAAAAATCAATATTATTCCTAGATATCTCAATTGGGCAAATTTGAATGGGCAAATTCGAAGCAATTTCATCTTCATTTGTTTCTTTCTATGAATACTCGAAAACCCACTTAAAATAACGAATCGGATTTAGAAACGAAAACCCCCCTCAGTTAATTATTTCGAAATGTTTCACCGCCTAGCCACAACCAAGGAAAAAGGTATCATCAAAATTTTGGGCCTAAAAAGATGAGATGAATTCCGTATTACGAAATAAATGTTCGGATATATTTGATGAATCCCTACTTATTATATTAGCCTTAGATTAGCCTTTTTTCTAGTAGAAATTTTCTAGTAGAAAAGAATTGAGTTGGGATCCATACGCATATGAAATACTTTTGGTATACAAATGGTATACAAAAATTTCTTCTTTTCTTAATTTTCTTCTTTATTATAGTATAGTTTATTATAGTTATTCCATATATGCCCTCCTGCTTTTTTGGTTTATTCTATGGGAGTCGCCACGACAAAGGAAGGAGGAAATAGAATAATCTAAGATGTTTTGTTCAAATGAACATTCCAAAAAGACTTCAATTATATTAAAAAGGGAATTAGCAAGTTCCTTCCCCCATGCCGAGAAAACATTTATTCTTTATTGTGTTCAATTCATTTCAAAATACTTCAATTGGTACGCCCAAGAAATAGGCCAATTCGGCAGCTTTTTGTTCAATTTCTCGTGGAGTAAAATTCTCATCAGTACGAGTCAAGGGAATGGCCCCTTGACCTCTGATTTCCATATAAAGGACACGACGAGGATAAAGACCCTCTTTAACCTCAATTCTGATTGATTGGATATCTCTCATAAGGAAGCGAAGGAAGATGCGACGATTTATTCCAGGAAATCCCCAACGAAAAATGCACACAATTCCTTCTTTTCTATCGAATCGGTCATAACCACTACCTACATTCCACAAAATTGTGCACCACAAATAGGAGCTAACGAACAGACCTGCGATCCCGTAAAAAGACATCACGATTCCTTGTGGAAAAAAAATAATTTGCTGAGATGGAAATATGGATATCAGATTCCTACCAAGATAACTGGAAGTTCCAACCGCTAAGAATCCTAGTGAACCTAAAAAAAGGATACAGGCCCAGCAAAAATTACTTGTTTTTCGAGACCCCCTTATAAGTTCTATCCATATATGTTCTGATCGCCAATTCATACTATACTAGATCCAGTTGCATTCGATTGGAATTGAGAGAATAACCCAAATTTGACTTTACCTTTCTTGATCCCGAAGTAACTTTCATCAACTAGCACTATTCTGATGTGGAGTAATTGGTTAGATACATTGACTTTCTATTAAAAATATTTACTGATCCGTTTTTAACCAGCTATATATATATATATATACATGCATTTATGCAGATAGCATGTATCCGCATACATAACAGTTCTTTCATTTGTGTGTGGAAAGAGCCACATATCGTACCATATTGCACTAAAAAAATATCTGTATTATGATACAGTGTTGAAATAAATTGATAGGATTTGGTCCCATTGGATCTAGACAATCTTATTTTTTTGGACATGAAGAGATAAAGAAGCCATTGCAATTGCCGGAAATACTAGGCCCACTAAAGGCACAAAAATAGAGGGTAAGTTGAGATCTGTCATAGAATGGGTGCCTCGATTTAATATTTGTATCTATATATTTGTATCTATTAGAAAGATATCTTATGATATGATAAGTATATCTATTATAAGTAATATTAGGTAATATTGACTATTGTATTTTATATAATATTATACTACTAAGTATATATAAACAATTAAGTATATATAAATATATAATTTATAAATAATATATTTATATTAAAATAGAAATTTGAAATATAAAAATAATATTAAAATATTAAATTTTAATAAAAAAAAGGATAGATAATAAGTGCAAAAATGTAGAACTAAATTAAGTGTACCTATTCATCTTTCTACACGAATATAAATAGGGTAATCTTCTTTTACAAATTTTATTATTCTTCTTCTCCCATCCTTATGTTCTTTCTATCTTTCTTTCTAATCTAATAAGGAGTTTTTTATTTAAAAGGAGTTTTCTTATGAAAATTAAGTTCATTATGAATTCGCGACTCTAAATAATAGGATCCAACAAACAGGGATTCATAGTAAAAATGCGATAGATGTAGAAATTATTTTATTTCATTTCCATATTTGATATTTCTTTTTATTTTTATATATATTTTTTTTTTCATTATTGTCTATCTTAATTAATGCGTAAGATAGCCAGATAAAATTCTTTTTATTTCCCCAAATTAGAATTCCTCGGAAAGATAAATTCACTTTTTTATTTTATACTGTTGATAGAGGTTCATAATACCTAATCATGAATAGGGGTAAGATAAAAAATAGATCTGGATCCGGAAGAAAAAAAAATTATCCGAAACTTCTGACTCTTACTAGAAAGTGTAACTTATATCACCAAAGAACATTTTTCTTAGTTTTTTTTATTATGATGAACTAAATACTTGTTCGCTACAAACAAAATAACTGAATCTAGTGCTATACTTTAATTTTTTTAATTTTGATTCAAGGGAAAGAAACCATGGAGCTGAAATAACTCACTTAGAACACCTTTTAAAGGATTACGTGGTACGATTGGGTCGAATAAGCCTTTATGGAATAAATACTCAGCCGCTTGTGAACCATCGGGTACTGTCTTATTCAATGTTTGTTCAATTACTCTTTTACCCGCAAATGCAATGTACGCATTAGGTTCAGCAATAATGATATCTCCCAACATACCAAAACTGGCTGTTACTCCACCGGTTGTAGGAGATGTAAGGACTGGTACATAGAATAACTTTTTAGTGGATTGGTAATCATATGAAGCAGAAGATATTTTAGCCATTTGCATCAAGCTCAAACTTCCTTCTTGCATGCGTGCTCCTCCAGAAGCACACACAATAATGACAGGTAGAGATCGATTAGTAGCATACTCAATCAAACGAGTGATTTTCTCACCTACTACAGATCCCATACTACCTCCCATGAACTGAAAATCCATAACCCCAATTGCTGTGGGAATACCGTTTAGTTGACCTATGCCTGTTTGAACAGCTTCAGTTAAACCTGTCTTTCTTTGATAAGAATCGATACGATCTTTATAAGGTTCCTCTTCTGAATGAAATTGAATGGGGTCCATAGAAACCATATCTTCATCCATAGGATCCCAAGTGCCCGAATCAATCGAAAGTTCGATTCTATCTGAACTACTCATTTTCAAATGATATCCACACTGTTCACAAATATTCATTTTTGACCTAAGAAGTTTTTTATAATTTAATCCATAACAATTTTCGCATTGAACCCATAAATGTCTGTATTTTTTATTTATATCGAAATCATTAGATCTTCCTCTTATATTGAAATCACTGCCATTATTACGAGTTCTTATACTAAAACTTCCACTTTCACTACCACTTACATTTTCAGTACAAATGAAACTATAAATGTAACTGTCACTGTAATTGTCAGTACCACCTGAAATGGAACTATTAATACTGACTTCAAAACGAAGATAACTATTAATGCAACTATTAATGTGATTAGTCCAACTAGATTGAGTATCATACATGTAATGATAATAGTAGTGATTGTTTCTCTTAGACCCCCTATTCAAAAAACTAGAAAAAAAACCCTCTAATTCACTCAGAAAAGAACTATCATTGTCAATCTCAAAACTATGATTTTCAATATCAAAATATATGGAATAACTGTCACCATTACTATCCCTAACTAAAAAAGTGTCATCAGAGATCAAACTCCAAATATCCCTGATACCAAATAAATAATCAACATTACTGAAACTATAACTAACACTATCACTCCAATTTTTCTCCGTATCATTTATAAGGGGTTCATCACTTCCACTGGTATGGCCAATAGCATCAAGACTTTCCATTGATTTACTTAAACCATACCTATGTTCTAACTTTAACTTCTCGTTAGACAACATCGAATTGAACCACCATTTTTCCATATAATCTTCCTGCCCCCTATTTGATGAAAA